ACCATTCGTAATTCCATCAATTACTCGTCTATCCAAAAAATGAATTAGTTCAGCTAGTCCTCTTATACCCTGAGTTAAGGATATTGTATAAAAAGCATCTATGTAACCACGATTATATGACCAATCATATATCCTATTTCTTATTCTGTCCCCTAAAATTCTATTAGGACCTCTTTTAGAAAACGAATTTAGTAAGTTCAAATTTTGTAAAGATGAATAAATAGGCTTATATAAAAAAGACGCTATAAATATTCCGAAAAAAGCTATACTGACAGAAAAACTTGCATTTGTCACAAATTCATACCAATCCACCGAATTATTTGAATTCGGATGTAAAAGGTTTATAGACGGATTTAACAATTTAGATAATATATCCAAATGAATTTCTTCTTGATTAAAAGCAAAGGGAATTCCTACGACCCCAACAAACAAAGTAAATATCACTAATATAACCATAGAAAATAACATGGTATTGTCCGATTCATGAGGATAAGAGAAAGTATTTTTAGTGACAAAATTAGTAATAGTAATAAAAGGGTGTATCCTGTTTTTTCCATTACCATCAATTTGATATGTCTTATTCGAAAAAAAAGAAGACCTTTCATTATTATTCATTGTTAATAAACTTAATAAACAAAAATGATTTTTAATCGTTTTTGGCACTTCTTTTCCCCATAGAGATATTGAATAGCAGGAACTACTTTTTTGACCATTGTAATTTTGAAAATGAACATTGAAATGTCCCTCAAAAGTAAGTAAATAGATTCGAAACATATAAAATGCGGTTAATCCTGCTGTGGAACAAGCTATTATTGCGAAAATAGGTGAATACAACCAACTATCATTAAGAATTTCATCTTTGGACCAAAAACAAGCAAGGGGGGGAATACCACAAAGAGAAAGTGTACCTACTAAAAAAGCAGTTTTTGTAATTGGTACATGCTTTTTTAAACCTCCCATAAGAACCATATTCTGACTTTTATCTGGAGAATATCCAACAATAGCTTCCATTGAATGAATAATTGATCCGGATCCTAAAAACAACAATGCTTTTGAATAAGCATGAGTAATCAAATGAAATAAAGCGGCTCGATAAGACCCCATACCTAGAGCCAACATCATATAACCCAATTGAGACATTGTAGAATAAGCTAAACCTCTTTTAATATCTTTTTGAGCAAGAGCTAAAGTAGCTCCTAATAATACTGTTATTATACCTATTAAAGATATTAAATTCATTATGTAAGGTATGATTATAAAAAGAGGAAGAAGTCGAGCCACAAGAAAAATGCCCGCTGCTACCATAGTAGCGGCATGTATAAGAGCCGAAATGGGAGTAGGGCCTTCCATGGCATCAGGTAACCATACATGAAGGGGAAATTGTGCCGATTTCGCAACTGCACCTGCAAATAAAAGAAAGGCACACAAAGTAAGAAATAAAAAAGGAACCTCATTATTATAAATCAAGTTATTCAATATTTGGAACAAATCCCGAAATTCAAAACTACCGGTTATCCAATAAAGACCTAAAATTCCTAATAATAAACCAAAATCGCCTACACGATTCGTTACAAACGCTTTTTGACAAGCAGTCGCCGCACTAGGTCGTGTGAACCAAAAACCTATTAATAGGTAAGAACACATTCCAACTAATTCCCAAAAAATATAAATTTGTATCAAATTCGAACTAGTAACTAATCCCAACATGGAAGTATTGAAAAAACTCATATAAGCAAAAAATCTCAAATATCCTTGATCATGAGACATATAATTGTCACTATAAAAAAGAACCAAAATTCCAACAGTAGTAATTAATATTAACATAATAGAAGTAAGTGGATCTATTAAGTGACCGAACTCTAAAGAAAAATCATTATTAATGGTCCAAGACCATACATATTGATAGATAAAACTTCTATTTATTTGCTGAATAGATAGATAGACCGAAAGTATCATAACTATACTTAACAAGAAAATACTAGGAAAAGCCCACATACGGCGAAGATTTTTTGTTGCCGTTGGAAAAAGTAGAAGTCCCACTCCTATTAACATAGGAACTGGAAGTGGAATGAAGGGGATAATCCATGAATATTGATATGTATATTCCATAAAAAAACCTTTTTATTTTTAATTAATTCTTTATAATTCACCGGCTCTTATATCTTTTTATAGGTTCAATAAAAAATCAAGATATGGAATACTTAAATAGAATTTTCTATTCCTAATTATTCTGAATCTTTCTTCTTTAACCAATATTTCAAATATTCAAATCAAGAAGTTAGAATTGGTCAAATGATATGAATATGATCAAGTTACTATTTATATTTAAAATGAAATAAGACAATAATTCATTTTATTAATATTGAATATTAAGTAAAATTTTTATGAAAATGAAGAAAAAAATTCAATTATTATTACGTATTACGTATTAGGATAATTTATATGCATAGAGCAAATAATTACACCAAAATCGAGTAGTTAATACATTACTTTATTTTGATAGAAATAATAGGATGGTCCATACCAAAACGGGCGCAATAAAAAAAAGAACTCGTTTTTTTTATTAGTTCGTTTATTCATAATCATTAACTAATTCATGATAGAACTGATTATACTCCATTCAAATAAAAGATATTTTTTTTCTTTGTAGAAAACGCTAGAATATCCCACACTTTTCTTTCAATACCAGGGAGAAGAAATAGAATTAAAAGAAAAGACGAAATTACTAAGACAACTTTTAGAAAATCATGTATTCTTTGATTAACTACTAGTTTAATTCAAATTTTTAAATCCAAAAAATGTGTACTCGTTCTTTTCTTTTGAGTTTGACCAACTAATAAAAAACTAAAGTAATTTCAGTAATTTGGAATTTGTTAGGTAAGGATTGGTTTTTTTTGAACTTTTCGGTGTATTTTGTTACATGTATAAATATAGCACGACGAAAATAGACAGAGATATAAAAAAAAAGAAAAAATGGAATTGTTTGACCAATAGATGTCTTTCACATTCAACTAGAGAAATGAATAACTTTTTTTCAAATTTTTAATGGCAGTTCCAAAAAAAAGTACTTCTATATCAAAAAAACGTATTCGTAAAAACATTTGGAAAAAGAAGGTATATCGGGCAGCGTTGAAAGCTTTTTCCTTAGCGAAGTCTCTTTCTACCGGGAATTCAAAAAGTTTTTTTGTACGACAATTAAATAGTCAAACACTAGATTAACTAATCTTAATCTGAAAATGGTACTTTTTTTTTTTTTTAAAAAAAAAAAAAAGATACAAGGTTTCACTTTTTTTTGAATATGTTTTATCCGGTGGGGATTCTTATTTTCCTCATCGGTACAATTATCTGTCATATCATCATAATAAATAATAAAATTACAAAAAAAGTTTTTTCTTAGACAAAATGTTCAGTTCAGTCCAATATCGAATTAGTTTTCGAAATCCTAAATAAAATTCTTTACATGACGAAAAACCAACCTAAGGCCTAAGGGTTAATATAAAGCTCTACAAATAGTTAAATAAAAAAATTTTGAATGTCACACTGTACTGTGATCCATAAAAAGACTTTTTTTGTTCATTGATAAAAAAAGTGCATCTTCGATTTATAAAATCAGATAAATGAGAAATGAATTTTAAAATTAAAAAATGAAATGATAATAAAGATTTTTATGGGGAACGCTTCAATCCATATTGAAACGAAACGAGTTTTTTCTCATCACTTTGAATGAAAATGAAAAAAAAATATTGAATTGACTCCTTCAATCTCGACGATTAAATAATAATAGATTATTATTATTTCGAGTACGCCGCTATGGTGAAATCGGTAGACACGCTGCTCTTAGGAAGCAGTGCTAGAGCATCTCGGTTCGAGTCCGAGTGGCGGCATGGCATCTTCTAAAACAAATGGAATAAGTCCTATAATAAATTCAATTCCTGATTTCAATTCCGTAGAATTGGTTTACCCCACTTTTTCATTTTAATAAAAATAAATTTATGATATTTTCCACCTTAGAACATATATTAACTCATATATCCTTTTCGATCATTTCAATAGTAATTACTATTTTTTTGATAAGCTTATCGGTCGATGAAATCGTAGGACTATATGATTCGTCAGAAAAAGGCATGATAGCTACTTTTTTATGTATAACAGGCTTATTAGTCACTCGTTGGATTTATTCGGGACATTTCCCGTTAAGTGATTTATATGAATCATTAATTTTTCTTTCATGGAGTTTCTCCGTTATTCATATGGTTCCGTATTTTAAAAAACATAAAAATTATTTAAGCACAATAACCGCGCCAAGTACTATTTTTACCCAAGGCTTTGCTACTTCGGGTCTTTTAACTGAAATGCATCAATCCGAAATAGTAGTACCTGCTCTCCAATCCCAATGGTTAATGATGCATGTAAGTATGATGATATTGGGCTACGCAGCTCTTTTATGTGGATCATTATTATCAGTAGCTCTCTTAGTCATTACATTGCGAAAAGCCATAAGGGTTTTTAGTAAAAAAAACAATTTTTTAAATGAGTCATTTTCCTTTGTCGAGATCCAATACATGAATGAAAGAAGCAATGTTTTACTAACCACTTCTTTTTGTTCTTCTCGAAATTATTACAGGGCTCAACTGATTCAACAACTAGATCAGTGGAGTTATCGTATTATTAGTCTAGGGTTTCTCTTTTTAACCATAGGTATTCTTTCGGGAGCAGTATGGGCTAATGAGGCATGGGGGTCATATTGGAATTGGGACCCAAAGGAAACTTGGGCATTTATTACTTGGACCCTATTTGCGATTTATTTACATACTCGAACAAATAAAAATTGGGAAAGTTTAAATTGCGCAATTGTGGCTTCTATAGGCTTTCTTATAATTTGGATATGCTATTTTGGGGTTAATTTATTAGGAATAGGATTACATAGTTATGGTTCATTTAATTTACATTAAGATCTAATAAAATTCAAAAAAATCCCGACAAATACAAACATAGAACAA